TGTTCGTTACTCTACTATACTCTATATCTGCCGGACTATAATATATTATATGTACTACGTCAAGACTATCCCGAAACTTACTAAATAGAATTAGAAAATGTGTTGAAAAAGATTGAAGAATACTGCTTATATGTGCCTCTCTTGTTACTGCTACTGTCGTTGAATATCTTGACATATTTGAGCCTCTTTATCAGCTAGGCTGATTACTCTCATGCTCTTACTAGGATGCACACACTATCCGGTTAAGTCGGATCTGACTCTATCAAATCCTTCGACCCTCCCTTCATCTTCACATTATACCTCCCCCCCTACCTGGCTTAGCTTATCACCTTTACTTATATATATCTTTATATATATATATTTATATATCTACCCCCCTATCTGAGTTGAGATGAAATGAGTTTAGTTGAGATGAAATGAGTTTAGATGAAATGAAATGAGTTTAGATGAAGTGAAATGAAATGAGTTGAGATGAAGTGAATGAAATGAGTTAAGATGAAGTGAAATGAGGTGTTATTCAGTGAAATGAGGTGTTATTCAGTGAAATGAAATGAGTTGACTCAGTGAAATGAAATGAGGTGTTATTCAGTTTTATGAGATGAGGTGAGATGAAGTTTTATGAGATAAGGTGAAATGAGATGATATATCACCCTTATATTTACCATATTTACATTCCTACATTTACACCCCCCTATATTAACTTTATATATATATTTTCTATACATTTTTATTACTCTTTTATTTCTATTATCTTTTTATAATCTATTCATTATTCAAAGAATGAGTAGCCTTCACCTGATATACTTTATGTCTCCTGATCCTCGTACCCTATTATTCAGTTGACATAAGCTACTGGATTTTTATCTATAATTAGTTATTATTATTTTAGGAGCCAGAGTCAGAGCTAGAGCCTGAGCATGAGCGATGGCTAGAGTCAGAGCCATAACCATAACCACCCTTTACCTTCTTGGGATCGTGTTATAGATACCTTTCTACTCACTCTCTCCACTCACGCTGATTGAGGAGATGGCATATCCTAACAAGGAGGTTGTATAGTCTTATATTCTGCGTTGTTTCGTTTATCTGTTCACGCTTTCATATTTAGCTGGCATTATTCTCATAGGCTCTCAACATATTGAAAGTGGCACATCCCTGATCCTATCTATGCCTGTTAGCTAAGCCCTTCACCTATTATTTAAGTGCTGGATTACATTAGCCTGCTGAAAGTTCACTTAGTATCCTACAGAGAAACACACTCTGATGACCTTACTAGCACTATAGCAGACTTTGACGTTATCTTAATGCCTTTAGTCATTCTAGCGTTTGGATCTAGTACGGAAAGCACAACATGAAGAATATCATATTACTTATTATGATATAGAGATATCACTCTATATACTCCCTTCCCACTTTTAGTCCGTGCTACTTTTATTCGCTCCATACTTACGCTACATTTTTTGTCGTTCCCTTCATCTACTCACGTATTTCTAGTGAATGCCTCTAGCATACACAAATCATTCTTATTTAACTTATAAGTGTATTTTCTATATATATATATCTTATTATATTGTTCTATTATTTCTTCTCTCTTATATTATTATTATTTATTAAGGGGATATGATATTCAACATCTTTTATTAAATCTTATCATCATTAAGATCCATTAGAGTATTTTCAATGATTGATGTTAGCGGAATTAGCACTACAAATCATGCAAAATATAGTGCTGTTGCAATTTGACCTACTAGAATATAAGGTTGCTCTACATGTTGAGAACCTAGGTACATGAGTACTATAAAATCCGCTACCAGAACTCAGAAAATAAATCTATTAAGAGGTCTAAATTGACTCCCTCTCATTCTGCTCCGGTCTATTACCGGTATGGCTAGCAGGATTAGAAGACTTGCAAACATGGCTATCACCCCTAGTAGCTTATTAGGAATTGAACGTAGAATAGCATAGAATGGAAGAAGATACCACTCAGGTACGCATGTTATTTCATCTAAAGCTATTCACTGAAGAATCGTCCGAGCTATTTATCTCGGCCCCCCGTATTTACATACGGGATTAGACTATTTCATCTTTGAATATTATTTTGACTGCTTAGCTGCTCTCGTTATCCCACCCTCCCTCTCTATTTAGAAAACTGCTCCGCTGTCTATAAATTGTCCAAAGCAGGGCTCTCGTGTCGAGATTATCGCTAGTGTGGCTCACCCGTTAGTCGTTGAACGTCCTATAATGTCTTATGTTTTATACCTTGCAGGCTTTCGCCTTATTATTATTATTATTAATAATAATAAGTACACACATCATAGTTTCGATGCAGATTGTCCAACAAAGGATGTCTCTGCAATTCACCCTGTTTTCCCCCATGGCTGGGGCGACCCTTATATAAACATAAACATCCCTGTGAATTGTTTTATAAAGTATATATATATTATCTTATTAGAATCTATCTACTTTATGTTAGGTTCTTTTATAAAGCACAAAACTAATTTAA